TGCTTTGGCCATGAAGTCTTTAACATTTTCCTCCCAACTTCCCTGATTGCTCCAACAATTGACAACCAGGTTATTAAATGTCGAGTGCTCCAACCATGCAGCAAGAAAACGACTTGGCTTTTTTCCCACTTGAGGATGCTGGTAGCAATCTAAAGAAAGCCACAACCTTACTAGATAGGGCAGTGGTCTGATTTTAGAGGAGGGAGGTGGGTGCCTATTCCATTAGTCCATTAGGGGGCCTCCATGAACAAATCCCTCCATCTATTGTTGGCTACACCCCTATTGTATTGGAATTAGGCAAGTCTCTCCTTTAATCTGCCTCTTTGCCAAGTAAAACAACTTCCCTTAAAGCCAATGTCAAAAAGCCCGCAAGCATATAAACAATCCGCAAAGGCCTTACTGCCATATGTTTTATATGAAGAATTTTTTTCGTGAGTGTACAAGATGGAGTTGAAATCTCCTATGACACACCAAGGGGCATTAGTATAAGAAGAAATTTCTTTAAGAAAGCTCCAAAGGCCAGATCTTACCGCCGGTTTAGGATTGCCATATACCACTGAAAAATACCAAAAGAAAAAGGAAGTACTAGAGCAAACCTCCAAGTGAATCAACTGGTGATTGTGAGCAATAATGTTGATATTCCAACAGGTTTCATCCCACAGGATCCATAGGCCGCCAGAAAAGCCCTCAGCTTCCACCCTAAACCACTTTTCAAATCCCATTCTTTTGCAAATTTGATTAGCTTTATTGCCGCTTACCCGAGTTTCCAGAAGAGCAACTAAACTCAGACGGAACTTCATTTTGAAGTCTTTAATCAGGCTCGAAAAGCCCTTGCTAGCTGCACCACGACAATTCCACACCAATATATTAGTGTAGTTAATCATAAAAAAAATAACGGAGAAAGGGGGGGAAAAGCCCTAAATGAGTAAGGCTCACCAAGGAGTTAGGAACTATAGTTCATGAAGCTGTTGGGGATCTGCAGAACCCCCTCACCTTCACTTCTGTCAATGGCCATATCTGCCATGGTCTCATCATGCCTTTCACTTGTGCCATCATCTGGCCGTGCATAGTCAGGTGGTTGAAATTGATGGCCACCCTCTTGTTCCAAATTTGCCATGCTCCCTCTTGTTGTGTTGACTTTCGGGTGATGGCAAATTTCTGTCTCCCCTACCTTACGAGCGTTTCTGGCAGTATTAGACTCCCCCATATTCACCTCGCGGGGACTGATAATCTGAGTTTCAATTTGGGCTGGGGCTGGTCTATGTAAAATCTGCTTGTATTAAGGCTCCATTAGCACCAATCAAAGTGCCACTCTAATCTATCATAGGCTTTTTCACAAGGCCTTCTTCGCTATGAGCTGTCTTTGGAACGGACTTGGGCGTGTCATTGTGTGACTGGGCCTGGGCTTTTCCACCCGGAAGACAAGTGTTTATCTTTGACAGGTGTCAAAGCTTTAGAAACCCCCGTGGAATCTGCTGCTCCATTTGTCCCCTCCTTCCTTCCTTATCTTTACTAAGAGGTGCGTGATTCTCTCCCTCAACGAGATAGGGATCAGCCATAGCATCATTTCTAATTTCGAACCTAAAAAAAAAAGGAATTTTCCTTATTTCTCTCGGAATCTTTCCTAGTCTGTCCACTGCTTCCATCAATCACCCCTCCAAAACAGATTTTCCTCCTCTCCTATTGTTTCCTTTCTTGCTCACCACCATCCAAGGACCAAACGGTCCCGGTAAATCAGGTTGGGAATCCTTAGTTTCCTTTTCAGGCGTAGCCGGTGCACACGTTTTGCAGATGGGCGCCGATGATGTACTTGCGTCGCCGGTCATCTCATGTCTTGCCGTATCACTCTTCTGCAGAGCTAGTGGGATCTGGGCGTGCCGATAAACAGTAGGGAGAAGCGCAAGTCTCTGTTCTGTGGCCATACTTGCCACACCCGAAGCAGATCATATGTAATCCTTCGTATTCCACCGTGTACCTCTTTCCAAAGAGATTGAAGGCAGGCACAAGTTTCTTATTCAAGTCTATTTCCACGCTTAATCTCGCAAATTTGCAGCGTTCGTTCTTTGAAGTAAGAGGATCCACTTTAAGGGTGGCTCCAAGAAGAGCCCCCACCCTCCATAAGAAGCTTGCATTGTGGAACTCAATTGGTAAGTTAGGGATTCTTACCCAGACTGCCAAGCGACGGACTGTAACGTCTTGTGGGTCAAAGAAGGCTCTCCATCTCTGGACAGTTAGGTAATGATCGAGTATGAGCCCTAGCCCTGTAAGCCCCTCTGTAAGTGCATATCTGAAATCATCCGGATGGGAGAAGGTAACAAGGAAGAAATCCTCACTTATGTCCACAACTTTGATCGTCCTTAAGGATCTAGGGGGCTTGCCATAGTTTCTTCAAACGCATCTCTAAGATTTTCAGACTGACTTTTTTCCCCAGAAGGCGCACAATGAGTGCTTTCCCTTTATTAGTAAGGGTCTGCAGAAAGCTTCATGTTCTTCTCTGGAG